TCTTATTTGGACATCTTGTTTGGGCTACTGGATTTATGTTCTTAATTTCGTGGCGTGGATATTGGCAGGAGTTGATTGAAACTTTAGCATGGGCTCATGAACGCACACCTTTGGCCAATTTGATTCGATGGAGAGATAAACCAGTGGCTCTTTCCATTGTACAAGCAAGATTAGTTGGATTAGCTCACTTTTCCGTAGGTTATATATTCACATATGCAGCTTTCTTGATTGCCTCTACATCGGGAAAATTTGGTTAATTTTTGTGTTGTCTTTGCGATAATCTCATTTCTTTCAATGGAGAAGGGAACCCCTTTTCTTATATTATACACTTTTACATCTAGGATCCGACTTGTCTCATTGATACTAATAGGAACTGAACCATTATGGCAAGGAAAAGTTTGATTCAGCGGGAGAAGAAGAGGCAAAAATTGGAACAAAAATATCATTTGATTCGTCGATCCTCAAAAAAACAAATAAGCAAAGTAGCATCGTTGAGTGATAAATGGAAAATTCATGGAAAGTTACAATCTCTACCACGTAATAGCGCACCTACGCGTCTTCATCGACGTTGTTTTTTGACCGGAAGACCGAGAGCTAATTATCGAGACTTTGGGTTATCCGGACACATACTTCGTGAAATGGTTAACACATGTTTGTTGCCAGGGGCAACAAGATCGAGTTGGTAAGGATAAAAAGAGATTTTGATTTCTATGATCATCATCGATCATAGAGAGACCCTTTACCATTCTGTACAAATAGGTTATTCTATATTTGTACAGATATGGTAGAGGGCACATTCCATTTTATCTATTCGTTCCCAGCCCTTTCTTTTCTTTGGCGCGGGGTAGAGCAGCTTGGTAGCTCGCAAGGCTCATAACCTTGAGGTCACAGGTTCAAATCCTGTCTCCGCAAAATTTGAATTTTATCAAAAATTTTAGAATCGAACTAGTAAGTTAACTAAATACTATTAAATTAATTAGGGATTTGGTTTTGTTTGTTTTGGGGGGAGAAAAAAAGAACGAAAAGGATAGAATCATTACACTATCGTGATCTACTATAAACCAAAAACAAATTCTTTTCTTTATTTTTATCCTAGTAAATAAATTGACTTTCTCTTGAGCGGATAGCGGGAATCGAACCCGCGTCTTCTCCTTGGCAAAGAGAAATTTTACCATTCGACTATATCCGCAATTTTTCCTTCTTGAGAAGGAATATGTCTCTGCATATACATATAGAATATATATGTCTGGATGATATTTGTGTAGAGTCGGACCAGATACTCTCTTTAACTTCAAGTCAATTCCAATTAAATTCTTTATTTATTTTATTCATTCAAGAAATTTAAGTTTGACCCCTCCCTTTAATTTTTTTGTTTTCATTATTTTTTTTGTTTGTATTTTGGGGGACTTTTTTTATTGTTATATTGATTTAATTTTACTGTGTCTCACAACCCGAAAGAATTCGAATTCGGGGGAGGGGTCATTTTTGGATCTGGAACAAATAGGTTCAAGAGATGAGAGAATTAAGAATACCCACCAGAAAGACTAATCCAATCCATAATGATGTGCCGGAAAATACAATATTTTTGTTACTTGACCAACCATCAGGAGAAGCAAATACAACGGGTACACTAATCAATAATATTGATGAAGTAGCAATTAATGCAAAAACAGCCAATTGGAAAGCTATAGTCATACGTCTAATCCTCCAAGCTACCAATAAACGAACTATACCATTTGATCCCTCTATCAGTTATTGTACTAAAAGTAATAAATGGATCACGGAGGGATTTTCTACTATTACTATGGAATTCATTGATTCTATATAATATTACTTATTATCGCTTTATTCAAAGATAGAACCAGAACCGCAGGAAATTCTTTTCATTAATAATTAAACGGGTGTGATAGATCATCCATCCATTCCATTTATATCTAATATACAAATAAACGGATCACCCTATCAACTTACACCTAAGATTTTTCTACAACTTGTGATGGTATCAGCTCATACAACCATGTTCCATTGGGGATAATAAGAATAAAATAGAAATTAACTTATGTTGGAGAGATGGCTGAGTGGTTGATAGCTCCGGTCTTGAAAACCGGCATAGTTCTTTATTCCGAACTATCGAGGGTTCGAATCCCTCTCTCTCCTTTTGCTCATTCAATAGAACTGTTTTCTTATTTTATTAGTTTCGCTCGGTTCGTTAAAATAATAAAATAAAGAGAATGGCTCGGCTAGGTGAGATAGCCGAGCCAGCAAATAAAAAAAGGAATTAAATTACAAATTACATAGAAATGAGTTAAAAAAAAGGATGGAATCCAATTAATTCCTACCTTAAAACATTGAATTTTTTGTCTCAATTAAGAGGAGTCATCGAAAGAACAGGTTCAAAATCACGATCAATTCCTTTTTCAAATCCTGCTGCAGCTGCACGAGCCCTTCCCGCATGCCACAAATGACCCACGAATAGGAAGAATCCTAGAACAAAATGAGA